TTCTAACAACTGATTGCAGAGTTGATCTTTCAATTCATAGATGTAGATCTCGGACCTATGAATGGGGATATCCCCGAAACTCACAAAGAAAAAAGGAGGTAAGTTAGACAAAAAGAAAAGAAACTTGGACAAAAAAAGAAGTGACTTGGACAAAAAGAAACGAAGTAGCTTAGACAAATCTTTTTTGTCAATAACCTCAGACCAATCAATCGAATATTGATTAATACGTAATCGATCGAACACTAGTTGAAATCGATCGAACACTACTTGAAAACGGCTCTTCTGCTCAGAAACGAAATGTTCCTGGAAATTCTTGCTCCCATTGGACCATTTGTATCTATATGCATCAGGATCCCGATTCATGGATCTCTCGGTTCGAGAAATCAAAATAAGAGGATCGGACCATCTCTTCTGACTCTTTTTCAAATTCGACAAATGTCGGTTGATCGTATATTTCATTATAGTTCTATGATTCAGAGTATCCTTTCCTATTTGATCCCCTTGAATTCCATATTCGAAGTTGCGATCGGATCGATTCATTAAAAAGAATCGATTCAATACATTTCTTATGTACCCATAGGTGCTATATTGGATTTGAATCAGATTTTGGATCAATCTATATTGAGTGACTGCCTCCATTATGTTGTTGCTAGCAAATACCACTCTTTTTGGTTTTGGATCTTCCAAATCATTCCCGCAGGAGATCCTGACCCATTCTTTTCTGATCTTTTGATAAAAAGACTCATTCTCTTCATAAAAAATAGGAATAGGAGGTAGAACCAATAAAGATTTCTTTTTCGATTCATCCCTGGAGTTGAATACCCCGTTCAAGAATTGTTTTTGATCCAATCCGTAGGAATCAATAGAAAAGGCAAATCCCCTATGATACACCAGATCCGGCTCGGTTATTGATAGAGTAAATAAATCTGCCATGTCTGTAAATCTCTCTTCTGATTCAAAATCGTGGTGTAACGTGTATCCTCCCCTGTTCCGGCCAGGGAATAGATGAAATAAATCCAAAAATGGATTTTTGTTCAAGAATGAAATCTTATTGAAACTGTCCATATCCGGTTCATCCTTCGGAACCATATCACATCCCGGATCTGACGATATAGGATGAATTGAGACGGTATTTTGTAAATATGTAATTATCTTGAATAGATTAAGCATTTCTTGATTTTCCGATCGCCTGGAAGGGACAAAAGAAAGATCTTCTTGTTTCTTCAACAATTTCTGCTCTCTAGTGGACCTCTCAGTAGGATGCGAACCCAGATGAAGTTCTGACCATCTGTCAGAGAAAAAAGAACGAACGGATCTTGTAGGATTCCCAATAAATTCTTCGATTTCTTCCGGAAGCAGATGATTAATCATCGGCTTCTCACGTTCCGTTTCTATCTCTGTTCGTTCCGTTTCTATCTCTGTTCGTTCCGTTTCTATCTCTGTTCGTTCCGTTTCTATCTCTGTTCGTTCCGTTTCTATCTCTGTTCGTTCCGTTTGAAGATCCCAAAGAATCGATCTTTCTTTTAGTTGTTGAATCTCTCTTTGATTGATCAATGGGTGAGATTCCGAATCCTCATTACTAATGGAATCCAAAGGATCTCTGGATTGATCAGAAGATCCTTTCAATTGGCTAGAGTCCCTCTTTTTTCCGATCCAGTTCCTCCACCACCGCGAACCCCAGTTAGATTTAGGCATGCTACGCTTTTTAGTTATTGGGAGAACCCGAGTATTCTCTTTCGGATTCAGGAAACAGCTCTCAGAGATCTTTTTTCCTTTTGGAAGAGAGAGGAGCGAAACAATCAACCTATTGATATTGGAAGACCCAACGGATTCTTCCAATGTATCGTTTCTGGGCCCAATGGAATTCATAGGTATAGGAAAAAGCCCTATCAAATAGAGATTTTTGCTTTCGACCATATTTCGATTGTTAATACGATAGATAAGTACCACTACTACAAAGAGTATTACACCCCTGATCCTGAAACCTCGATTGCTTGTTGAACCCTGTGAATTGCGTGAAAGTAGAATACTCCAAATTCGGGGGTCAAAAAGTTTTATAAAACGTTCTTGGTGGAAACAAATGTGAATCAAAGATACTACTGAATTGAATTGGGTCCATGAATCTAATAAATAGCGAGAATTCTTGATCTCTCTCAATATCTCTTTTAATTCCAAAAAAAAAGCCTTCGATACTCCTACCATTTTTGGATACCTCCTTCCGTTTAAGGAAAATAAGATTGCGTTCTTAATATGCATTTATGACAATGAAAATAAGATTGCTTTATGATAAAGATTTGATTTCAATTGGAATTTAGTTATTCACCATGTAGGAGGATCCCTGTTAAGCATCCATGGCTGAATGGTTAAAGCACCCAACTCATAATTGGCGAATTCGTAGGTTCAATTCCTACTGGATGCATGCCAATGGGACCCTCCAATAAGCCTATTGGAATTGGCTCTCTCTCAATGGTAATAGCTATGAATAGTCATCGGCTTCCTATTTATTAGGATATCACAGATCATGATAAATATCAAATAGATCATAAAAATAGGCCACGGGTTGGGCGAACGACGGGAATTGAACCCGCGCATGGTGGATTCACAATCCACTGCCTTGATCCACTTGGCTACATCCGCCCCCGGCTAGGACTATTATTTAGATTAATCAATCTATCTATGACTGTTCTTGAAAGAACATATGTCAGTCAAATACTATTAAAAATAGTATTAATTCAATTAAAAATTAAATAAATAAAAAAGGAGCAATA